TTAAAAATAAGCTAAATTTAAGCTTTTGGGTTCATACCCCAAATATAAAGGAAACCCCTTTTTTTTAAAAATAAAGTGCCTGATTAAAGGATTATTCTGATAGAGTAAATCAAGTAGATTTCTACCTTTATTATATTTTATAGAATTAAACTATATCTAATAGTATCAAAAACTATTGTGCATCTTACACTAAAATATACATTGAATTTATAATACAAAACTAACCCCCTATTTTAGATTTTTTTTAACTTAAATTCAAATAAAATATTTTTTTATTTTATTCTTTTTTTTAGAACCTTAATTACTATTTCAGCTAATTCCTGATTAGGATGTTGAATTGGATTAGAAATCAATTTATTAAGATTTATCCCCCTAATTTCCAATTCTAAAAATCTTTTATCTTCAGAAGCAGCTTTAAAATATTTTCTTATTCAATCAATTGCATCTATTAATTTTTTATTTTCAATTTTATTAAAAATAATTTTATTAAAAAATTTTGAAATTAATAATTTATTTTCTATTTTAATTAATTCCTCTATATTAATAAAAATAGGTTCAACCCCCTTTCATTTTTGATTTCCTAATATTATTGAAGGTTTATCTTGATTTAATTGTTTTATTTTAATAACTTGACAAAAAATTTCCCCAATAATTTTATTATCTTACTATATAAATATCAATTTTTTAATATTTATTATAATTTTTAATGTTATTGTAGGAACAATAGGGGGTATTAATCAAACTTCCCTACGAAAATTAATATCATTTTCATCTATTAATAATTTAGGGTGAATATTAGCAGCCCTAATAATAACAGAAAATTTATGAATTTTTTATTTAATAATATATTCATTTTTAATTAGAATTATATGTTTTTTTTTTAATATATTAAATATTTATTATATTAATCAATTATTTATTTTAAATATAAAATTTTCCTTAAAAATATTTTTATTAATTAATTTTTTATCATTAGGGGGATTACCTCCTTTTTTAGGATTTTTTCCTAAATGAATTATTATTAATTTTCTTATTATAAATAAATTATTTATCATTAGATTTATTTTTATTATAATAAGATTAATTATATTATTTTTTTATATTCGAATAATATATTCATCTATTATATTTAATTATTTAAAAATAAAATGATTTAAAAATTTTATAAAAAATTATTTATTATTCATTATAAATATTTTTAGAATAATTTCTTTATTAGGTATAATTATTAGAACTTTTATATTTTTATAAAGGTTTTAAGTTATATAAACTAATAATCTTCAAAATTATAAAAAAAGAAATTCTTTAAGCCTTAGTATTTTAATTTACTCCTTAAAATTTGCAATTTTATATCATTATTGACTATAAGACTATTTAATAAAAGAGACTTTTCTCGTTAATAAATTTACAATTTATCGCTTAAACTCAGCCATTTTATTAGCGAAAATGACTTTATTCAACAAATCATAAAGATATTGGAACATTATATTTTATTTTTGGTATTTGAGCAGGAATAGTAGGAACTTCTTTAAGATTATTAATTCGTACTGAATTAGGTAACCCTGGATCTTTAATTGGAGATGATCAAATTTATAACACTATTGTAACAGCTCATGCTTTTATTATAATTTTTTTTATGGTTATACCTATTATAATTGGTGGATTTGGAAATTGACTAGTGCCATTAATATTAGGGGCTCCAGATATAGCTTTTCCTCGAATAAATAATATAAGTTTCTGATTATTACCCCCCTCATTAACTCTTTTAATTTCTAGAAGAATTGTAGAAAATGGAGCAGGAACTGGATGAACAGTTTACCCCCCTTTATCATCTAATATTGCCCACGGAGGAAGCTCAGTTGACTTAGCTATTTTTTCCTTACATTTAGCGGGAATTTCATCAATCTTAGGGGCAATTAATTTTATTACTACTATTATTAATATACGAATTAATCATATATCATTTGATCAAATACCCCTTTTTGTATGAGCAGTTGGAATTACTGCTTTACTTTTATTATTATCTTTACCAGTTTTAGCAGGTGCTATTACTATATTATTAACAGATCGAAACCTTAATACTTCTTTTTTTGATCCTGCAGGAGGGGGTGACCCTATCTTATATCAACACCTATTTTGATTCTTTGGTCATCCAGAAGTTTATATTTTAATTTTACCAGGATTTGGTATAATTTCTCACATTATTTCTCAAGAAAGAGGAAAAAAAGAAACTTTTGGATGTTTAGGAATAATTTATGCTATAATAGCAATTGGTTTATTAGGATTTATTGTATGAGCACATCATATATTTACTGTAGGAATAGATATTGATACTCGAGCTTATTTTACTTCAGCAACTATAATTATTGCTGTACCAACAGGTATTAAAATTTTTAGTTGATTAGCAACTTTACACGGTACACAAATCAATTATAGACCGTCTATTTTATGAAGATTAGGATTTGTTTTTTTATTTACAGTTGGGGGGTTAACAGGAGTAATTCTAGCAAATTCTTCTATTGATGTAACACTTCATGATACATATTATGTTGTAGCCCATTTTCATTATGTTTTATCTATAGGAGCAGTATTTGCTATTATAGGAGGATTTATCCATTGATATCCTTTATTTACAGGATTATCATTAAATCCTTATTTATTAAAAATTCAATTTTTATCAATATTTATTGGAGTAAATTTAACATTTTTCCCTCAACATTTTTTAGGTTTATCAGGTATACCTCGACGATATTCTGATTATCCTGATTATTTTTCTTCATGAAATATTATTTCTTCCTTCGGTTCATATATTTCTTTATTATCAATAATAATGATAATAATTATTATTTGAGAATCAATAATTAATCAACGTATAATTTTATTTTCTTTAAATATACCATCTTCAATTGAATGATTACAAAATCTACCTCCTGCAGAACATTCTTATAATGAATTACCTATTTTAAGAAATTTCTAATATGGCAGATGATATGTAATGGATTTAAACCCCATTTATAAAGGATTATCCTTTTTTTAGAAATGCCAACTTGATCTAATTTTAATCTTCAAAATGGGGCTTCACCTTTAATAGAACAAATTATCTTTTTCCATGATCATACCTTAATTATTTTAATTATAATTACTATTTTAGTAGGTTATTTAATATTTATTTTATTTTTTAATAAATTTGTTAATCGATTTTTATTGGAAGGTCAAATAATTGAATTAATTTGAACTATTATCCCTGCAATTACATTAATTTTTATTGCTTTACCCTCTTTACGTTTATTATATTTACTAGATGAACTTAACAATCCTTTAATTACTTTAAAATCTATTGGACATCAATGATACTGAAGTTATGAATATTCAGATTTTAATAATATTGAATTTGATTCATATATAATTCAATATAATAAAAATATCCCTGAAAATTTTCGTTTATTAGATGTAGATAATCGAATTATTTTACCTATAAATAATCAAATTCGAATTATAGTTACTGCCTCTGATGTAATTCATTCATGAACTATTCCATCTTTAGGAGTAAAAGTAGATGCTAACCCTGGTCGATTAAATCAAACTAGATTTTTTATTAATCGACCTGGAATTTTTTTTGGTCAATGTTCAGAAATTTGTGGAGCTAATCATAGTTTTATACCTATTGTAATTGAAAGAATTTCTATTAAAAATTTTATTAATTGAATTAATAATTATTCATCATTAGATGACTGAAAGCAAGTACTGGTCTCTTAAACCATTTTATAGTAAATTAGCAATTACTTCTAATGAAAGAATTAGTTAAATATATAACATAAATATGTCAAATTTAAATTATTACATTAGTAATATTCTTTTATTCCTCAAATAATGCCTATTAATTGATTATTATCTTTTTTTTTTTTTATTATAATTTTTATCATATTCAATATTATAAATTATTATATTTTTAATATTAATAATTTTAAAAAATTAAACTTTATTAAAAAAAATTTTAAAAATATAAACTGAAAATGATAAGTAATTTATTTTCAATTTTTGACCCTACAACAAATTTATTTAATTTACCATTAAATTGAATTAGAACTTTTATAGGATTATTATTTATTCCTTATTCTTTTTGATTAATCCCTAATCGACATTATATTTTATGAAATTTTATTACTAATAAACTTCATAATGAATTCAAAATATTATTAGGTAATAATAGATTTAATGGATCAACTTTTATTTTTATCTCATTATTTTCTTTTATTTTATTTAATAATTTTTTAGGTTTATTTCCTTATATTTTTACTAGAACAAGCCATTTAACTATTTCATTATCAATTTCATTAACATTATGAATTAGATTTATATTATATGGATGAATCAATAATTATCAACATATATTTATTCATATAATTCCTCAAGGAACTCCAAATATTTTAATACCATTTATAGTTTTAATTGAAACTATTAGTAATATTATCCGTCCAGGAACTTTAGCTGTACGTTTAACTGCTAATATAATTGCAGGACATTTATTATTAACTTTATTAAGAAGAACTAGCTCTAATTTATCATTTTTTTTATTATTTATTTTAATTTTTATACAAATTTTACTTTTAATTTTAGAATCTGCTGTTGCTATTATTCAATCTTATGTAATTTCAATTCTTAGAACTCTTTATTCTAGAGAAGTAAATTAATGTCAATAAATCATAATCATCCATATCACTTAGTAGATTATAGACCATGACCTTTAACAGGAGCTATTGGAGTAATAACTTTAGTTACTGGTATAATCAAATGATTCCATAATTTTAATATAAATTTAATAATCTTAGGATATATTATTATTATTATAACTATATATCAATGATGACGAGATATTTGCCGAGAAGGAACTATACAAGGTAAACATACTATTCTAGTTTCAAAAGGATTACGATGAGGTATAATTCTTTTTATTATTTCAGAAGTATTTTTTTTTTTATCCTTTTTTTGAGCTTTTTTTCATAGTAGATTATCGCCTAATATTGAAATCGGATCTATATGACCCCCATTAAATATTAACCCTTTTAATCCATTTCAAATCCCTTTATTAAATACTATTATTTTAATTAGATCAGGAGTAACAGTAACTTGAGCACATCATGCATTAATAGAAAATAATCATTCCCAAACTTCACAAAGTTTATTTATTACTATCATACTAGGAATTTATTTTACTATTCTTCAAGCATATGAATATTTTGAAGCACCTTTTACTATTGCAGATAGTATTTATGGATCAACTTTTTTTATAGCAACAGGATTTCATGGATTACATGTAATTATTGGAACAATTTTTTTAATAACATGTTTCTTTCGTCATTTAAATAATCATTTTTCTAATAAACATCATTTTGGATTTGAGGCAGCAGCATGATATTGACATTTTGTTGATGTAGTATGATTATTCCTTTATATTTCTATTTATTGATGAGGAAATTAATTTATTTATATAATATATTTAGTATATTTGATTTCCAATCAAAAAGTTTAATTATTTTTAATATAAATAATTATATTATTATTATCTATATCAATTTTAATTACTATTATTTCAAATTTAATAATATTATTATCTATAATTTTATCAAAAAAATCATTTATAGATCGAGAAAAATGTTCTCCATTTGAATGTGGATTTGATCCTAAATCTTCAGCTCGAATTCCATTTTCTTTACATTTTTTTTTAATTACAGTAATTTTTTTAATTTTTGATATTGAAATTGCTCTTCTTTTCCCAATTATTATATCATTTAATTTAGTTAATTTTATTATATTAATAAAAATTAGATTTTTCTTTTTAATTATTTTATTATTAGGATTATATCATGAATGAAATCAAAATATACTTAATTGAACTAATTAAGGATTATAGTTTAATAAAACATTTGATTTGCATTCAAAAAATATTGATTTATCAATTTATCTTAAAAAATAAGAAGCAATAAATTGCATTTAATTTCGACTTAAAAGAATGAGTTAATACACTCCTTATTTACATTAATTGAAACCAAAAAGAGGTATATCACTGTTAATGATATCATTGAATAATATATTCCAATTAAAAAATATGAAATATATTACAATTAAGCTGCTAACTTAATTTATAGTGATTAACATCATTAATATTTCTTTTTCTTCTTCTTCTCTCTTTTCTCTTTTCTCTTTTCTCTTTTCTCTTTTCTTTTTTAAATAATTTATATAGTTTAAATAAAACATTACATTTTCATTGTAAAGATAAAAAATTATTTTTTATAAATATTTAAAGATTATCTAATCTCCTTAATATCTTCAATATTATACTCTATATAAGCTATTTAAATTTTAAATTAATAAAATAAAATAAAAAATTATTATTCATAAAATAAATCTAAACATATAAATTTTAAAATTATTTATTTGATATAAATAATAAAAAATTGAATAGTTTTTAATAATATTAAATATACCTTGACCTCTATATATTTCTATTCATCCTATATCAATATTCTTTATTAAACCATGACTATAATTTAAAAAATAATAATTTAAACCATAAGTTGATAAACTTGGTATAAATCACATTAAAGAAAAAAAATTTCTTAAATTATATGTTATTAAAAATTTATTTAATGAATAAATTTTCATATTACTAACTAAATAACCTAATAATAAACCAATTAATCTTACATAAATAACTATTATTTTTATATTAAATGATAAATAAATTATATAAGGATAATTAAAAATTATCCATATTAAAAATCTTCCAGTAATTAATCTTATAAATAATAATAAAAATATACTTTTTATTATAATATAATCTTCATCAAATAAATTATAAACAGATAATAAATTATAATCATTAATTATTAAATATATTAATAAACGAATTGTATAAAATACTGTTAAACCAGTAGAAAAATAATATAAAAAAAAAATTAATATATTTAAATTTCTTATTCTTACTATTTCTAAAATTAAATCCTTAGAATAAAACCCTGCTAAAAATGGAATCCCACATAAAGCTAAATTAGAAATATTTATACATAAAGAAGTTATTGGAATATATAATCTAATACCCCCTATAAAACGAATATCTTGATTATCATTTATTATATGAATAATTACCCCCGCACATATAAATAATAAAGCTTTAAATATAGCATGAGTTAATAAATGAAAAAAAGCTAATTCAGGTAATCCCATTCTTAAAATTCTTATTATTAATCCTAATTGTCTTAAAGTAGACAATGCAATAATTTTTTTTAAATCAAACTCATAATTAGCACAAATTCCAGCTATAAATATTGTTAACCCAGATAATAATAATAAAAATTTAAAAAAAAATATATCAACTAATAATATATTAAATCGAATTAATAAATAAACACCAGCAGTTACTAATGTAGATGAATGAACTAAAGCCGAAACAGGTGTAGGAGCTGCTATAGCAGCTGGTAATCAAGAACTAAAAGGAATTTGAGCTCTTTTTGTTATAGCAGCAATAATTACTAAAATCCCAATAACATTTATAGAATAATCATTATTTATAAAATTTAAATAAAAAATAAAATTTCAACTTCCATAATTTATTATTCAAGAAATCACTATTAAAATTATAACATCCCCAATTCGATTACTTAAAGCAGTTAATATCCCAGCATTATAAGATTTAATATTTTGATAATAAATTACCAAACAATATGAAACTAACCCTAACCCATCTCATCCTAAAAAAATTCTAATTATATTAGGACTAATAATTAATAAAATTATTGAAAAAACAAATAATAATACTAATATAATAAATCGATTCAAATTTATTTCAGATCTTATATATCTTTTTCTATAATAAATTACTGAAGAAGAAATTATTAACACAAATATTATAAATAATAAAGATATTCAATCTAAAATAATAGATAAAACAATATTTATTGAATTAAAAGAAATAATTTCTCATTCTAAAAATAAAGTTTTATTTTCCATAATAAAAATAATTATAAAAAAAAAATTTATTATTCTAAAAAAAAATAAAAAAAAAAATCTAATAAAACAAATTGAATAGTTTTTAATAATTTAAAATGATTTCTCATATTTTTGACTCCACAAATCAATATTTTTTATTAAATTATTTAAATAAAATCAAATTATAAAATATTCAATTTTTAAAATTAATATATTTAAAGGCAATCAATGTAAAATTAATATTAAATATTCCCGAGAAACTCCTGTATAAAATCTATAAATTCTTATATTATATTTTCCATGTTGAGTATATGAATATAAATATAATCTATAACCAGCTCTAAAAAATGATATTATAATTAATATAATCATTGATAATCAAGATCAACTAACTAAACTATTAATTAATCTAATTTCTCCTAATAAATTTATAGATGGGGGAGCTGCTATATTAGATGATATTAATAAAAATCACCATATACTTATTGAAGGTATAAAATTTATTATACCCTTATTTATAAATAATCTTCGACTATGTAAACGTTCATAATTAATATTAGCTAAGCAAAATATTCCAGATGAACATAATCCGTGCCCAATTATTATAATATATGAACCTAAATAACCCCAATAATTTATTGTTATAATTCCCCCAATTACTAATCTTATATGAGCGACTGATGAATAAGCAATTAAAGACTTTATATCTACTTGACAAAAACAATTTAATCTAATATATAGACCCCCTAATAATCTAATAATAATTCAAATAAAATTCATTTTTATATTAATATTTTGGAAAAGAATTAAAATTCGTAATAATCCATATCCCCCTAATTTTAATATAATACCTGCTAAAATTATCGAACCAGATACTGGGGCTTCAACATGAGCTTTAGGTAATCAAAGATGAACAAAATATATAGGTATTTTTACCAAAAAAGCTAAAATTATAGATAAATATAATAAATATAAATTTATATCAATAAATTTTATTAAATAAATAGTTAAATAATTTAAATAATCAAAAATAAAAAAAATTCCTATTAATATAGGTAAAGAAGCAAATAAAGTATAAAACAATAAATATATCCCCGCTTGAATTCGTTCAGGCTGATATCCTCAACCAATAATTAAAATTAAAGTTGGAATTAATCTTCCCTCAAAAAATAAATAAAATATAAATAAATTTATTATTCTAAATGTTAAATATAATATAATTAATAAAACAACAATATTAAATAAAAAAAAATTAATATAAAAATTAAATTTATATAATGATTCTCTTGCTATAATTATTAATATACAAATTCAAATTCTTAATAAAATTAAACCATAAGAAATTAAATCACATCCTATTATATATCTTAAATTACAAAAATTATTAATATTCAAATTTAAATTTATAAAAATAAATATAATTAATATTAATATTATTTGAACCAATCAAAATATATTTTTTATAAAACATAAAGGAATTATAAAAATTATCATTATTAAAAATTTTATCATTTATAATAAACTAAATCTTTTAAAATAATCATTACCATGTGTACGAATTATAGATACTAAAATTGATAACCCTAAAGCACCTTCACAAACAGTAAACAATAAAAAAATTATTAATATATATATATCATATTCAATATAATTTAAATAAATTATTATTAAAAAAAATACTCTTAATACAATAAACTCTAATCTTAATAAAACAATTAATAAATGTTTATGTTTAGAAATAAAAATTATATTACCACATAAAAATATAATAAAAATAACTAATCACATATTTAAAATTATCATTTGTTTTTATAATTTAAAATAAAATATTGGTCTTGTAAATCAAAAATAAGTATATTACTTTAAAAACTTCAAAGAAAAAGAAATTCTTTATCGATAATCTCCAAAATTATTATTTTTATTAAACTATTCTTTGAAATCTTAAAATTATTTTTATCTTTATTAATTATAATATTTTCTGTTATAATATTTTTTTTAAGTCATCCTTTATCTATAGGATTAATGATTTTACTTCAAACTTTATTAACTTGTTTATTGTCAGGTATATTAATTAATACATATTGATTTTCTTATATTTTATTTTTAGTATTCTTAGGGGGTTTATTAGTTTTATTTATTTATGTATCAAGTATTGCATCAAATGAAATATTTTACTATAATTTTTTTTTAAAAATAATTTTAATTTTTATTTTTACAATATCAATTTTAATAAGATTTATATATATATATAATATAAATTGATTAAATTTTAATAATAATTATGAAATAAATAATTTTAATAATTTATTTATTTTTTTTAACAATGAAAATAAAATTAATTTATCAAAATTATATAATAACAATACCCATTTTATAATAATAATATTAATTATTTATTTATTTATTACTTTAGTAGCTGTAGTAAATATTACTAATATTTTCTTTGGTCCTTTACGATTATCAAACTAATAATCTTTACTAATGATAAATAAATTTTTACCTTTACGAAAAACCCACCCATTAATTAAAATTATTAATAGATCTTTAATTGACTTACCTTCTCCATCCAATATCTCAATATGATGAAATTTTGGATCATTATTAGCATTATGTTTAATTATTCAAATTTTAACTGGATTATTTTTAACTATATATTACACAGCAAATATTGAATTAGCTTTTTATAGTGTTAATTATATTTGTCGAAATGTTAATTATGGATGATTAATTCGAACTTTACATGCCAATGGAGCTTCATTTTTCTTTATTTGTATTTATTTACATATTGGTCGAGGAATTTACTATGAATCATTTAATTTAAAATATACTTGAATAGTAGGAATTATTATTTTTTTCATTTTAATAGCTACAGCATTTATAGGATATGTTTTACCTTGAGGTCAAATATCATTTTGAGGGGCAACAGTTATTACCAATCTTCTTTCAGCTATCCCTTATTTAGGAACTATATTAGTAAATTGAATCTGAGGAGGATTTGCTGTCGATAATGCTACTTTAACTCGCTTTTATTCTTTTCATTTTCTATTCCCATTCATTATTTTAATATTAACTATAATTCATTTATTATTTTTACATCAAACAGGCTCTAATAATCCTTTAGGAATTAATAGAAATTTAGATAAAATCCCTTTCCATCCATTTTTTACTTTTAAAGATTTAATTGGATTTATTATTATATTAATATTATTAATCATATTAACATTAACTAATCCTTATCTTTTAGGAGACCCTGATAATTTTATTCCGGCTAATCCCCTAGTAACTCCTATTCATATTCAACCAGAATGATATTTTCTATTTGCTTATGCAATTTTACGATCTATTCCTAATAAATTAGGAGGAGTAATTGCTTTAGTAATATCTATTCTTATTTTAATTATTCTTCCTCTAACCTTTAATAAAAAAATTCAAGGTATTCAATTCTACCCTATCAATCAAGTATTATTTTGATGTATAGTATCAACTATTATTTTATTAACTTGAATTGGGGCCCGTCCAGTTGAAGATCCTTACATTATTACTGGTCAACTCCTTACTATTTTATATTTTTCTTATTTTATTATTAATCCTATTATTAATAAAATTTGAGATAATTTAATTTTTAATTAATAATTAATGAGCTTGTTAAAGCATTTGTTTTGAAAACTTAAGAAAGAATAAATTTATTCTATTAATTTATACTAAAATTATTAACTAATTTAAAAAAATTTTTAATCCAATAAAAAATAATAAATAATTCAATGAAATAGGTAAATATCTTTTTCAAGATAAATATATTAATTTATCATACCGATAACGAGGTAACGTACCACGAACTCAAATAAATAAAAAAGAAATAAAAACTAATTTTAAATAAAAAAATAAAGACATTATATAACCTCCTATATATATTAAAACAAATAATATTCTTATAAATAAAATTCTTGAATATTCAGCTAAAAAAATTAAAGCAAATCCCCCTCTACTATACTCAATATTAAACCCTGAAACTAATTCTCTCTCTCCTTCTGCAAAATCAAAAGGAGTTCGATTTGTTTCAGCTAATCTTGAAGAAATTCAACACATTCTCAAAGGTAATATTAAAAAAAAAAATCAAATCAATTCCTGATAAATAAAAAATTTTATTATATTAAAATCCATAATTAAAATAATTCTTGATAATATAATTAAAGCTAATCTCACTTCATAAGAAATTGTTTGTGCAACAGCTCGTAATCCACCTAATAAAGAATAATTTGAATTTGAAGATCAACCAGCAACTATAACAGTATAAACCCCTATTCTAGTGCAACATAAAAAAAATAAAATACCTAAATTAAATCTAATTATATTAAAATAATAAGGAATTAATATTCAAACTATTAATGATAAAATAAAACTAATAATAGGAGAAAAATAATATGAAATATAATTAGAGTATAAAGGAAAAATTTGTTCCTTAGTAAATAATTTAATAGCATCTGAAAAAGGTTGTAAAATTCCCATATATCCAACTTTATTAGGACCCTTACGAATTTGAATATATCCTAAAACTTTACGTTCTAATAATGTAAGAAAAGCAACCCCAATTAATACCCCTAAAATTAAAATTAATATACCTAAAATCATTATTATTAAATCTTTTTTTATCATTTACTACATATATAATTAAATTACATATTTATGATTTCTAAAATCATTACATTTTTTCTGCCAAAATAGTTAATTTTACATTATTATTATTAATATTCTTTTTTATAAAATTATTTTAAATATTTGATCCTTTCGTACTAAAATATTTTATTTATTTAAAGATAGAAACCAACCTGGCTTACACCGGTTTGAACTCAGATCATGTAAGATTTTAATGATCGAACAGATCAAAAATTTTAAACTTTTGCATTTAAATTTTATCTTAATCCAACATCGAGGTCGCAAACTTTTTTTCTTATTTGAACTAAAAAAAAAAATTACGCTGTTATCCCTAAGGTAATTTTTTCTTATAATCGTAAATTACGGATCATTTATCCATTTATAAATGTATATTTTTAAAAAAAGTTATTTTAATTTTTCTGTCACCCCAACAAAATATTTATTTAAATTAAAATTTTAAAACTTATAAAAAATTTTAATTTAATTAAATATAAAACTCTATAGGGTCTTCTCGTCTTTTAAATTTATTTTAGCTTTTTAACTAAAAAATTAAATTTTATAAATTAAAAAGAGACAGTATATATCTCATCAAATCTTTCATACAAGTCACCAATTAAGAGACTAATGATTATGCTACCTTTGTACAGTCAAAATACTGCAGCCCTTTAATAAATTATCAGTGGGCAGATTAGACTTTAAATTATTAATCAAAAAGACATGTTTTTGATAAACAAGTGAATATAAATTTTTGCCGAATTCCTTTTTTTTAAATTATCAAATAAAAAATTATTTTTATCTAATTATATACTAATTTTATCATTATATCTAAATTTAAATTATTAAAAAATATTTTTTTATAAAAAATTAAATAAATTTTAAATTTTAATTAAATTAAAATTATTTATAAAAAATTATAATTTATAAACAATATAAATTTTAAAAATCTTAATTTTTTAATAAAATTTATTATAAAAATTTATTTTAAAGCTTATCCCTTAAAATATTTAATTTTAAAAATACAATTTTAATTAATTAAAACTATATTATTTTAAAATTTAAAATTAAATTTTTTTCTAAAAAAACTAGATATATTTAAAAACGATTAACATTTCATTTCAAATTAATTATTTAAAATAATTATTCAACATTAATTTTAATAATTAATTATCTCTTTTAAATTCGAGAAAATTTTTAAATAAAAAATATTATTAATAAACTCTGATACACAAGATACAATAAATTAAATCTACTTTTATATAAATTTATTTTCAATATATTTCAAATTTCTTTTACAATACTAATTCCCTATAAATTTTATTATTTTTTCTATTAAATATACTTTAACCCCCATTAAATTATATTAATATTAAAAATTTTTTTATTATTTATAATTTATTAATTTTTCCCCCTCAAATTAATTATATTATAATATCTTTTCAATGTAAATGAAATACTTTATCAAGCTCTAATTTGTTCTTTCTAGAAACACTTTCCAGTACCTCTACTTTGTTACGACTTATTCCAATTTATTAATGAAAGTGACGGACAATATGTACATATTTTAATATATAATCATTTTAATAAATTAATTAAAATTACATTTAAATCCACCTTCAAATATTTTTTAAAAAATATTATTCATTTAAATTTATTTATTGTAATCCATTATATTCTTAATTATAATCTGCATCTTGATCTGAATTAATTTTTTATTAAAATTTTAAAATATTATTTTTATTAAAAAATATTTTTTTAACAACGATATACAAAATAATAAATTAAGTAAATTTATTCGTGGATTATCAATTATTAAACAGATTCCTCTAAATGAACTAAAATACCGCCAAATTATTTAAGTTTCAATAAATTATTACCTATTATTTTAGTATTATAAATTTAATTTTTAATAATAGGGTATCTAATCCTAGTTTTTTTTTAAAATTTAATAAATCATAAAATTAACATAAATTTTAATTAAATTAAAATTTCACCTAATAATTTAATATTTAATTTAAATAATTAATTTTTATTTATTATATACTGATAAAATTTAAATTATTTTTTGTATAACCGCAACTGCTGGCACAAAATTTGTTAATAAATTAAATATTACTAAATCTTAATTTCTTAAATTTTTAATTTTAATTACTGTAATTTTTAATAATTATTATTAAAATAATTAAAAATTAATACTAAAATTTACATGTAAAATAAATTTAAATTAAATTATATAAATCATAAAAAGTTTATTTATATATACAATTTTTTCATATAGATTTTTTTTTTTTTTTTTTATATTAAAATATTTATTAAATAATATAAATAAAAAGTAAAATTTAATATTTTTATAATAATATCAAAAAAAAATAAATAATATATATATATATATATATAATTTATAAATATATTAATATTTCATCAGTCGCTCATATAAGATTAGTAATTGGGGGAATTATAACAATAAATTATTAGGACGTCAAACATCTCAGTCCCCCCCGTGACCATGGGTGCTGTAAAGCACCGAAACGTCGGGAATTAAAAAGAAGTTAGTAAAGTTAATTTATATATATATATATAAATAAATTTAAAGAAAAAACTCAATTTAAATATACCATTAAACCATTTTTAATTTTTTTTATATATAAATAAATAAAATAAAAAA